AGAAACTGGGGTTTTCGTCTTCAACAGAAGCTGATAAGTGAGATTTCGAGTAAGTGTTTACATAAGCTTCTTCTGTCCCAAGAAATGATTCATCGAAATAATGAGTCACCATTGATATCGACACATCTGAGATCGCCAAATGTTCGGGAGTTCCTCTATTCAATCCTTTTCCTTCTTCTTGTTGCTGGATATCTCGTTCCTACACATCTTCTCTTTGCTTCCCGGGCCTCTAGTGGGTTACAGACAGAGTTCGAAAAGGTCAAATCTTTGATGATTCCATCATCTATGATTGAGTTGCAAAAACTTCTGAAGAGGGATCCTCCATCTGAACCAGATGATGATGATCTTACATCTGAACCAAATGATGATAATCTTGATTTTACACCTGAACCAAATAATCTTATGCTTAGAGACGAATTTATAGATGAACAATTGAGAAAGATTCGCATTTTTTTAAAGGATCCCCTTCTTGACGTTCCTGTGGAACAATTCGAAGCTTTTCCAGACAAAATACTGGATTTTATGCTATCTATACCTAATTTGTATATCAATCTCGTCGATAGCGATATCATCGATCTCATAAGTAAGATACCAAATCCCATCGGTCGAATCGCTTTTTCGAGAAAGACGAGCCATCTAAGTCATACAAGTAAAGAGATCTATTCATTGATAAGAAAAGTGAAGATAAGAAAAGTGAAAGAGGATGGGGTTGTGGACGGGGATGGGGTTGTGGACCGGGCTGGGGTTGTGGACAGGGATGGGGTTGTGGACAGGGATAGGGTTGTGGACCGGGCTGGGGGTGTGGACAGGGATGGGGTTATGAACGGGGGTTGGGCTGATGATCAAGTAGAATCCTGGGTCGCAAGAAGTGAGTGGATTGATGATGAAGAAAGAGAATTCTTGGTTCAGTTCTGCACCTTAACGACAGACAAAAGGATTGAGATTGATCAAATTCTATGGAGTCTGACTCATAGTGATCATTTCTCAAAGAATGACTCTGGTTATCAAACGATTGAACAACCGGGAGCAAATTACTTACGGGACTTAGTTGACATTCATAAAAAGTCTCTAATGAATTATGAGTGCAATACATCCTGTTTAGCGGAAAGACGGATATTCCTTGCTCATTATCAGACAATCACTTATTCACAAACCCCGTATAGTTTTGATTTCCCATCTCCTGGAAAAACCTTTTCGCTCCGCTTAGCCTTACCCCCCGCCAGTGGTATTTTAGTGATAGGTTCTAGAGGAACTGGACGATCCTATTTGGTCAAATACCTAGCGACAAACTCTTATGTTCCTTTCATTACGGTATCTACGGACAGGTTCCGCAAGCCTGTAGATGATGATGATGATGATGATGATTTTGATTATGTTGACGATGAGGAGGAGGATTTTAATTTTAATATTTATAAGGATGCTAATAGTTCTTTTGAGTATGGTCCTCCTCCTTCTGAGCCTCAGCAGCTTCTTTGTTTTGGTGAGGAGGAGGAGCCTGAGCTTGATTTTATTATTAAGGGCCTTGTGGCTAGCATTCTTAACATTCTTCGTAGTCTTGGTCGTGTGGGAAATGGTATTGGTGATAGTTTTATTGAGGATATTGATCTTTGGGCTCGTGGGGAGGAGCTGAATCGTGATGAGAGTGAGATTGATAAGAGTCAGATTGATGAGAGTCAGATTGATGATAGGGAGATTGATGATAGGGAGATTGATAGGCATATGACTCATAGGCTGGAAGGGTTAACTGGGTGGGAAATGATAGCTTGGGAGGGGGTGCCGGAGGTACTAGACCCCCCATCTTATACCAACCTTCAATTCGAATTAGCAAAAGCAATGTCTCCTTGCATAATATGGATGCCAAACATTCATAATCTGCGTTGGTGGGAGTCGGATTGCTTATCCCTCGGTCTATTAGTGAACCATCTCTCCGGGGGTTGTGAAAGATGTTCCACTAAAAATCTTCTTGTTATTGCTTCGACTCATATTCCCCAAAAGGTGGATCCCACTCTAATAGGTCCGAATAAATTAAATACGTGCATTAAGATACGAAGGCTTCCTATTCCACACCAACGAAAGCACTTTCTCACTCTTTCATATACTAGGGGATTTCGCTTGGAAAATCAAATGTTTCATACTAATAGATTCGGGTACATAACCATGGGTTCCAGTGCACGAGATCTTGCAGCACTTACCAACGAGGCCCTATCGATTAGTATTACACAGAAGAAATCAATTATAGACACTAATACAATTCTATCTGCTCTTCATAGACAAACTTGGGATTTTCAATCCCAGGTAAGATCGTCTCAGGATCGGAGGATCCTTTTCTATCAGATAGGAAGGGCTGTAGCACAAAATGTACTTCTAAGTAATTGCCTCATAGATCCTATATCTATCTATATCAAGAAGAACTCATGGAAGAAAGGGCATTCTTATTTGTACAAATGGTACTTCGAACTTGGAACGAGCATGAAGAAATTAACGATACTTCTTTATCTTT